ATGGGACGTAATCCATTCCATTTAGTAGAATTTAGTCCATGACCTTTAACTGGTTCTATGGGTGCTCTTTTTTTAACAACAGGATTAGCTGGATGATTTCATGGGTATGGCTATATAACAATGATCATCGGTCTTGTTTTAATTTCAATTACGATAGTTCAGTGGTGACGGGATGTAATTCGAGAGTCAACTTACCAAGGATATCACACAATTCAAGTTTCAAAAGGCCTTCGATGAGGGATAATTCTTTTTATTGCATCTGAGGTCTGCTTTTTCTTTGCTTTTTTCTGAGCTTATTTCCACAGAAGTTTAGCTCCTAGACCAGAATTAGGATCTTGCTGACCCCCTGCAGGTATTGTGCCTTTAAATCCCTTTGAAGTTCCTTTACTTAACACAGGTGTTTTACTTGCATCTGGAGTGACTGTAACATGAGCTCATCATAGGTTGATAGAAGGGGATGGTTCTGGGGGGCTTCAAGGATTAGCAGCCACTGTAGCCCTAGGAGGATATTTCACTTTCTTGCAAGCTGGAGAATACTATGAAGCATCCTTTACTATTGCTGACGGTGCTTACGGATCTACCTTTTTTGTTGCTACAGGTTTTCATGGACTGCATGTATTAATTGGTAGAACTTTCTTACTGGTTTGTTTAGGGCGGGCTTGATTACAACATTTCTCCACGGGGCATCACTTTGGGTTTGAGGCAGCTGCCTGATATTGACATTTTGTTGATGTAGTTTGACTTTTTCTCTATTTGTCAATCTACTGATGGGGATGTTAATCAATCTATAAATACCTAAAATGTGTGTAAAATATTAATCTTAGATAACTAGGATAGTGTCAGACTTTTAATCTGGAAACGGCATTCTTATTAAAGTGCCTCTAAGAGAGTACATCTACGAAATTATTCTACATCGGACTTAATACTTTAAATTAAAAGATCTGATTTGCATTCAGAAAATAGGCTAATTGTTAAGCCTTTAGGTCAACTTGTTAGGAGTACAAAAAACGAGAAATTTGTATGCGGTTTCGGCCCGTAAATTGGGGGTGCAAGTCCCTCTTTGTACTTTATTAAGTGGAGGCCAAAGAGTGCGGCGCCTAGCTGTTAATTAGGAGATTGTAAGGGAAATTACCCACTTAGTAGTACTACGCCGGATGAACGGGAATCATTGATGTTGATTATCATGGGATTTATATATCTCTAGTGCTAGAATGTTGAGAACAATTATAAGAACTGCTGTTGCAGTGGTAATTTCTGTCGTTGTAATAACTTTAGGATGGGTTTTAGCAAAACGGGCGATTAGAGATCGAGAAAAAAGATCCCCTTTTGAGTGTGGGTTTGACCCTATCAAGTCAGCCCGCCTACCTTTTTCCTTGCGATTTTTTTTATTAGCAATTATCTTTCTCATTTTTGATGTAGAGATTGTTCTTCTCTTTCCAGCTTTAGCTATAATAATAAGTGGATTTAGTTTGCAAGTAGTTTTAGGTGCTTTCCTTTTTTTGGTTATTCTAATTTTAGGACTATTCCACGAATGAAACGAAGGATCATTAGACTGAGCTCAGTAATTAGAAAAAACTTGGAGTAAAACAGGGCTGCTAACTTTGTTTTGGGTAATTCGACTTTATCCTTTTTCTTATGTTTTCAAGCCTACCTTTCAGATATATATTCGTTTTCACTATAATAGCCGGGACTTTGTTTTCTGTTTCTTCTTCACATTGACTCGGGATTTGAGCTGGATTGGAAATTAATCTAATTGGATTTCTCCCTTTATTAGTATACCAAAAAAGGATAGCAGAAAGAGAGTCAGCAGTTAAATATTTCGTTGTGCAAGCTTTAGGGTCCAGGTTGCTTATATTTGGCAGATTAAGGTCATATGCTCTTTCTTTTAGATGAGATATTAGTATTGTAAGAAGATATTATATCTTTTCTATCTTTATCCTTTGTTGTGGTTTGTGTATAAAAATAGGATTGTTTCCTTTCCATTTTTGGCTCCCCAGAGTAATAGCAGGACTTCCATGAATTTCTTGTTTATTATTAGCTACCTGACAAAAATTTGCTCCTGTATTTTTAATAAGATCTCTTTTAGATGTAAATTTAGTTTATTGAATGATTTTACTAATTTCCTTTATATGCGCTGGATCTAGAATTATAGGGGGAGTAGGAGGGATAAATCAAACACAAATCCGAGCCTTACTGGCTTATTCCTCTATTGGTCATTTAGGTTGAATTGTATTTTCAGTAATATATAGCGACTGAGCTATAAAGGTATATCTAGGCATTTATGTATTTATTTCTATTTGCGTCTTCATTAGTTTGTGATACATGGATTTGAGTAATATAAAAAGACTTGTAAAATTTAATCAAAAAAAAGCTCTAGAAACTGGAATTATAGTTATATTACTATCCTTAGGCGGATTACCTCCTCTTTTAGGTTTTATTTCTAAATGACTAGTAGTTTCAGTGTCTATAAGAAGTTCACTTTGGGGGGTGTTATTTTTGCTTATTTTAGGTTCTATTATAAGTCTTTTTTATTATTTAAGCTTATTTTTTTCTATGTTTTTAAGGGAAACAAGAAAGTCCCTTTTGCTTTTTAAAAAAGATATCAAATTAATATTGCTAATCAATATAATCATTATCGTTAACATTGCTGGGGGTTTGTTATTAACCATAAGAGGAGTTCTAATAAATCTTTAAATATTCTCATGCGTTGATTGTTTTCTACAAACCATAAAGATATTGGTACGCTATATATTTTATTCGGTATGTGATCAGGGTTAGTTGGGACTGCCCTAAGTCTCTTGATTCGAGCTGAACTTGGGCAACCAGGAGCTTTATTAGGGGACGACCAGCTATACAATGTGATTGTTACAGCTCATGCCTTTGTTATAATTTTTTTCTTAGTTATGCCAATAATGATTGGAGGTTTTGGAAACTGATTAGTTCCTTTAATATTAGGAGCTCCTGATATGGCTTTTCCGCGCTTGAATAACATAAGATTCTGATTGCTTCCTCCTGCTCTACTTTTACTCCTTTCATCGGCTGCTGTCGAAAGAGGAGTTGGTACAGGATGAACAGTGTACCCGCCTTTAGCTGGGAATCTGGCCCATGCGGGTGGATCGGTTGACTTGGCTATTTTTTCCCTGCACTTAGCTGGTGTTTCTTCTATCCTAGGAGCAGTTAATTTTATCACTACAATTATTAATATACGATGGCGAGGAATACAATTTGAGCGTCTTCCTTTATTTGTATGATCTGTAAAAATTACTGCTGTTTTATTACTTCTTTCTTTACCAGTATTAGCTGGAGCTATTACAATGCTTCTAACGGATCGAAATTTTAATACAGCGTTTTTTGATCCTGCTGGTGGTGGGGATCCTATCTTGTATCAACACCTATTTTGATTCTTTGGTCACCCTGAAGTATATATTTTAATCCTTCCTGGTTTTGGTATAATTTCGCATATTGTTAGCCATTATTCTTCTAAAAAAGAGACTTTTGGGACCCTAGGTATGATTTATGCCATGCTGGCTATTGGGGTTTTAGGTTTCATTGTGTGAGCTCACCACATATTCACAGTGGGTATGGATGTAGACACACGTGCTTATTTTACAGCAGCTACTATAATTATTGCTGTTCCTACTGGAATTAAAGTTTTTAGTTGATTGGCTACAATTCACGGTGCTAAAATTAAGTATGAAACTCCCATGCTCTGAGCATTAGGGTTTATTTTCTTATTTACAGTTGGGGGGTTAACTGGTATTGTTTTATCAAATTCTTCCTTAGATATTATACTACATGACACTTACTATGTTGTTGCTCATTTCCATTACGTTCTTTCTATGGGTGCTGTATTTGCATTATTCGGGGCTTTTAATTATTGATTCCCATTATTGAGAGGGGTAACTTTACATAGTCGATGAACTAAAGCCCATTTCTATATCATATTTATTGGAGTAAATGTAACATTCTTCCCTCAGCACTTTTTGGGTTTAAGTGGAATGCCTCGACGATATTCAGACTACCCAGACTGCTATACTAAATGAAATGTTATCTCATCAATTGGATCTATAATTTCATTTGTAGCTGTTTTGTATTTTATAGTTATTGTTTGAGAGGCTCTAGTTTCACAACGAAGCGTTATTTGAAGCACTCACCTGAGAACTGCTTTAGAATGGGATAATATCCTTCCTGCAGATTTCCATAATTCAGCTGAAACAGGAGCGTTGGTAGCTAATTAATACTGTAATTTCATAAGATATGAGTCTATGAGGACAATTAGGATTCCAAGATGCAGCTTCTCCTTTGATAGAGGAGCTTATTTTTTTTCATGATCATGCAATAATGATTCTGGTTATGATTATTAGTCTAGTGGGTTATGCTGCTTTATCTCTAATGGTGAATAAGTATACATGCCGATCTCTCGTAGAAGGGCAAGAAATTGAAACCATTTGAACTATTGTCCCCGCTGTAATTTTAATTTTCTTAGCTTTACCGTCTCTTCGGCTTTTATACTTATTAGATGAAGTTGGAGATTGTAATCTAACTGTCAAGAGAATTGGGCACCAATGATATTGAAGCTATGAATACTCAGATTTTCTAAATATTGAATTCGATTCATACATAGTTCCTACAAATGAGCTTGAAAAGGGAGATTTTCGTCTTCTTGAGGTAGATCACCGAGTTGTTCTACCTACTCAAACTGATATTCGTGTGTTAGTTACATCTGCTGATGTAATTCACTCTTGAACTGTTCCATCACTAGGTGTAAAAGCGGATGCAATCCCTGGTCGATTAAATCAACTTAGTTTCTTTATTAAATATCCTGGAGTATTTTATGGTCAGTGTTCTGAGATTTGTGGTGCAAATCATTCTTTCATGCCGATCGTAGTTGAAGCCATTCCTCTAGAAAATTTCATGGAATGAGTTGTTAATGTTTCTGAGTAAAAAAAGTTAGTTAAAATATAATATTAGGTTGTCAGCCTAATGTCACTAATTAAATTTAGTACTTTTTAATGCCTCAATTATCCCCGTTAAATTGAATTTTTTTATTTTTGCTATTTTGAGTCGCTGTACTTACCGTATCAATCCTCCTATGATGAAGAAGTAAAATTTTTTATCGTAGAAGTTCCTCTTCTTCTGTAACTTTTAAGGGAAATAAATGAAACTGATAAAAGAATGCTTGTTGATATTTTTTCCTCGTTTGACGATAACAATCAAGTTTTTATATCCCTATATGGTTTAATATGGTTATTCTCTCTTGTGACTATTCTAGTATTTAGTTCTTCATACTGAGTCATAACTCCACGATGGGTCTCAATTACCATAACTTTTAAAGATACTGTTTCATCTCAAATTTTTCGTTCTTTTGGGCTTAATTTAGGTGGATTTATTAATGTAATTAGCGGTTTGTTTTTATTCTTAATTGTGATAAATCTTAGTGGCTTAATTCCTTATGTTTTTAGCCCTACTAGCCATCTAGCGGTTTCTCTTTCCTTAGGTCTACCATTATGGCTATCTTTAATTATTTCTGCAATCTTTTTCAATCCTAGTTCCGTTGTAGCTGGTTTATTGCCAATGGGAGCTCCAGCTCCGCTTAATCCATTTTTAGTCATTATTGAAACTGTTAGGATTATAGTCCGACCTATCACTCTATCAGTCCGTCTAACTGCAAACATAAGAGCCGGACATATTGTACTAACTCTTATTGGTAACTATCTCACCGCTAGTTTCTTTATTTCATCTGTATTTTGTATGCTACTTTTAATTAGCATCCAGGTGTTTTACACAATCTTTGAATTCGGAATTAGAGTAATTCAAGCATACATTTTTTGTTTGTTAATTACTCTTTACTCTGATGAACACCCACACTAGGTGCAATATATTCATAAATTTTACTTTTATTTAAAGTTAATTGTAAAAGAACTTAATTATTCATTTTTGGGGTATGAACCCAACAGCTTACATTTAGCTTATTTTACATTAATATTTATTTATATTTGTTGGGGAAATTTAATTCCGTTAATAGATCTACAGTCCACCGCTTAAGTCTCAGCCACCAAACAAAACTCACTAGGAATTAAGTTCCTTTTTCGAATTTGCAATTCAATGTTTTAGATAAACTATAGTGGGCCAAGATCTAAAAAATTATTTTTTATTGTAAGCTTTGAAGGCTTATAGTTTACTTAACTTAAGATCTTTACCAGAAGGATGTGATCCTTTCCTAAGAAATCAAAATTCTTCGTGCCCTAACACCGCTTTGTAAATCTTTATTCCTACCTCCTTTAAAATATTTTAATCTTTCTGCTTGGAAGGCAACTGTACTTTGTCATACTCAAGAGGTTTATTCCTAATAAAATTAATTTATTCCTTTAGAATGAAAATCTAATGTGCTATAGTTGACACCATAGGAACCAATGATTCTCAGTTTACAAAAAACTAGAATGATTAGTGAATGTTAATATTTTAATTAAGTAATCAAAAATTGATTTATTTTAATGTAAAGCTTGGCTCTGACTTACATGTACAATAAGGATAAAGAAATACACATGGTACTTATTAGGAGAGGTGAGGACAAATAATGTAATAATTAGGATATAAAATTTTATTATTTTACATTACTATTAGTATTATAAGTTGTATGATGCTCTGATCACGTCCCACTAACACCAGTGACTAATATTAATTTAAAAGCGAGAGCTTGTCTTAGACTAATCTTCTAGGTCTGGTTAACTTGGTGCCAGCATCCGCGGTTATACCAAGAAGGCCAAGTTGTACTTGTCATGGTTAAAAGACAGTTAGGTAGAAAACTTTGTTATTAAATTTCTTGTTTAAGGGTGCAATCTGAATTCAAGTAAAAGTTTTATAAATAACACTACATTAATACTGAGGCTGTGAAAATCTAGAGGGAAACTAGGATTAGATACCCTATTATTCTTGATAGTAAATTGATGTTAATTAAATCTACCAGAGTACTACGAAACATAATAAAATTTAAAACTCAAAGGGCTTGGCGGTGCTTTAGACCACTTAGGGGAACCTGTCTCATAATCGACAATCCACGTAATACCTTACCTTAGTTTGCTTTCAGTATGTATACCGTCGTCGGCAGGTAACTTTTAAGAAATAAGAAGTTAGCAAAATAAGATCTAAAATTGACTTATCTGTTACGTCAGATCATGGTGCAGCTTATACTGAGGAGAGGATGGGTTACAATTAAAATTTATAATTACGAAAGACAACAGGAATTATCTATTGTCGGAAGGAGGACTTAAAAGTAAATGTAATTAGATAAATTCATTGAATAAGGCTCTGAAGCGTGCACACATCGCCCGTCGCTCTCGTTGAAAAATGAGATAAGTCGTAACATAGTAGGAGTAATGGAAATTGCTCCTTGCTGAAGAACATAGCATAATTTAATGCATCTCACTTACATTGAGAATATGCTGAAGTAATCAGCTGTTTTTAACCTAAAAACCATAATCAAAATTTAAATAAAAGTTAATTGTGTAACTAATAGAAACATCTTAAATTTAAGTAAAGGTGATTAAATCTTAATTATATTTCAATAAGCGAAGTACTGCAAAGGAAGAGATATTAAATTAATTTTTAGTAGAGATGATTACTCGTACCTTTTGTATAATGGCTTAGCTAGATTTTTTTTCTATATAGAATAACTAGAAAACTAATGAGCGACTTTATTTTTTCTTAATAGAGAAATTAAAAGTAGGTGTGGCAAAACCTTTTTAAAAAATTAAAGTAGAAATGAAATTTTATTCGCATTAGTTGATAGCTAGTTTTCTCCTAAAGGCATAGAAGTGCTGCTAACTTAAGATCTAATTTTGATATAAAATTAAATCAAATTATTACTAAGTTAGCTTAATTCTTTGAGGATTAGCTCGGAGAATATGTAACAATCTTACGTTAATAAACCTTAAATTAAATTTAGGCTTGAAAGTAGCTTATATTTTGAGTTTGTTATAAATCATTTAATAACACATAGGGATAATTATTTTGTGAAAGACTTAAGGAGAAAAATTTCAATAATCGCTATTGATATATTTAAATGCTGAGATGAGTATTACTAGAATATAGTAAAATAAGCCAGAAATTTTAAAAACTGGAATTAAAATAAGTATATAAATAATAAAATCTGTAAAAGGAACTCGGCAAATTAATTTGCTCCGCCTGTTTATCAAAAACATGGCTCTATGAGTGTAATAGATATAGAGTCGGACCTGCCCAGTGAAAATTTTTAACGGCCGCGGTACTCTGACCGTGCAAAGGTAGCATAATCATTTGCCCTATAATTGAGGGCTAGTATGAATGGTTTGACGTGAGCAAAGCTGTCTCTTATGGAATGAATAGAATTTAACTTACAGGTGAAGATGCCTGTATTAAATTGATAGACAAGAAGACCCTATCGAGCTTTTAAAAAAGTATTTAGAATAAAATTACCTCGTTTACAGGATATTTAACTAAATAAAATTTTGGTTGGGGCGACTAAGGAACAAGCAAAGCTTCCTTTAATTTAATTAAAACTCTTCTAGTGATGATCCAAATTTTATTGATCAAAGGAATTAGTTACCGTAGGGATAACAGCATAATCTTTTTTGAGAGCTCATATCGAAAAAAAGGTTTGTGACCTCGATGTTGGACTAGAGTTTCCTGAAGGTGCAGAAGTCTTCAAGGGTTGGTCTGTTCGACCATTAAAACTCTACATGATCTGAGTTCAGACCGGCGTGAGCCAGGTCAGTTTCTATCTTCAATTAATTAACTTAAATTTAGTACGAAAGGACCAGTTTAGGAAAATTATTTTTTACAGTGATGCAATATAATTAAAATGTGAAAGCGACCAAATTAGCAAAGTTAATGCAATTGATTTAGGATCAATAGACATAGGTGAAAATCCTTTATTTGGTAATTACTTGATAAAGGTGGCAGAATAAGTGCATTAGGTTTAAGCCCTAAACATGAAGATGAAATTTCTTTCCTTTATATATGTATTTATCAATTATTTCTTGTTTATTTTCTTATGTATGTATTTTATTAGCAGTTGCTTTTTTTACTCTTTTAGAACGAAAAGGCCTAAGATATATTCAGATCCGTAAAGGGCCTAATAAGGTGGGATTGGCCGGGCTTCCGCAACCAATCGCTGATGCAGCAAAGTTGTTAACAAAAGAGATTGCAAAACCAACTATGGCTAATTACTCTCCTTATTTCTTTGCCCCTATTTTTAGTTTTATCTTAGCACTGTTGCTATGGCAACTATACCCGAGTTCATACTCTTTAGGTTATTTTAAATGAGGCATCCTATTTTTTTTATGTGTTTCTGCCTTAAATGTGTATGGGACATTACTTGCCGGATGGTCTTCCAATTCTAAGTATGCTTTGTTGGGGAGATTACGAGCAATTGCTCAGACTATTTCTTATGAAGTGAGAATGGCTCTTATCTTATTGTTCCCACTATTTATTATTGGTAGATTTAGTTTTATTGAAATTAAAGAGAGCCAAAATTTAGTTTGGCTTGCATTCTTAATGCTTCCTGTTTCTTTTATTTGATACACTACTTGTGTAGCCGAAACAAATCGTGCTCCATTTGACTTTGCAGAGGGCGAATCTGAACTAGTATCGGGATTTAATATTGAGTATGGTGCAGCTGGATTTGCTTTAATTTTTTTGGCAGAATATGCCAATATCTTGGTGATAAGTTTATTTTCAGCATTATTATTCTTTGGCGCTGAAAATCTAATTTTCATTTCTAATGATGTTGTTTTTATATTAAAAGTTCTATTTTTTGCTTTTGCTTTTATTTGAGTTCGGGGGAGTTACCCACGGTTCCGTTATGATCTACTGATGGGGTTAACTTGAAAAGGATTTTTGCCAGCATCCCTAGCTTTATTAATGTTAGTTCTAGTTCTTTCCTATCTAAGATTCTTTTAATGTTATATCGAAGCTGTAGTTTAATTAAAATACTAGCATTGGGAGCTAGCGATTAGGTGATTAGTCCTACGCTTTGAAATAATGAGTGCAATTATGCTTTTTTCTATTACTGCTTCTATTCTATTTCTTTTACCATTAATAGCTCAACCTTTGAGGCTAGGTTTGGTAATTATATTATTAACTCTTATAATATGCTGTTTAAGTGCTTTATTAATTTCATCATGATATGGTTATATCCTATTTCTAATTTATGTAGGAGGTCTTTTAGTTATATTTGCTTATGTAGCTGCTCTTTCCCCTAATGTCCTCTTTAGGGGTGGTTATCCAGTGGTGCTTTTTTTTCTGATAATTCCACTGCTTTGCCTAATTTTTTATTTTTATCCATTTGTTGATTTAAACTCCTTAGGCTACATCAATTCATATACAGATTATAGAAATCTTAAAACATACGGGATTGAATTAGTTTCTCCTGATATAATTTCTGTGCTAATTGGCTTGGGTTTAATTTTACTTATTAATCTAGTTGTCGTAGTAAAAATTTGCTACTATCAACATGCCTCACTTCGCCCATTCAAAGAAATTAATTAATCACTCATATGCGGAGACCTATTCGAAAAACCCATCCAATTTTAAAAATAGTAAATGGTGCCTTGGTTGACTTACCGGCACCATCTAATTTATCTGTGTGATGAAATTTTGGTTCCTTATTAGGTTTGTGTTTGGGAATTCAGATTTTAACTGGACTTTTTCTTGCTATACACTATACAGCTCATGTAGACCTAGCATTTAGATCAGTTGTGCATATTAGCCGAGACGTGAGTTATGGCTGATTGCTTCGAGCCTTACATGCTAATGGTGCCTCGTGATTCTTTATCTGTATTTATTTTCATATTGGCCGAGGGATTTATTATGGTTCCTACCTTTATCAGCATACCTGAAATATTGGGGTAATCTTGCTATTCCTGACTATGGGGACTGCCTTTTTAGGTTACGTTCTTCCATGGGGGCAAATATCATTTTGAGGTGCTACTGTTATTACTAACCTACTTTCTGCTGTTCCTTATGTGGGAAAAATACTAGTAGAATGAGTTTGAGGGGGGTTTGCAGTAGATAACGCTACTCTCACTCGATTTTTTACATTACATTTTTTACTTCCATTTGCTATTGCTGGTATAACTATTTTACATTTATTATTTTTGCATGAAACTGGTTCTAATAACCCTTTAGGTTTAAATAGAGATGGGGAAAAAATCCCATTCCATTCATACTATAGATTTAAAGATCTAGTTGGTTTTGTTACCTTATTATTTTTTCTCTCTTTAATTGTGCTTTTTTCACCACAATTACTTACTGACCCTGAAAATTTTATCCCAGCTAATCCTCTCGTTACCCCAGTTCACATCCAGCCTGAATGATATTTTTTGTTTGCATATGCTATTTTACGTTCCATTCCAAACAAGCTAGGAGGAGTTTTAGGTTTGGTAGGTTCTATTGCTGTATTATTTATTATGCCTTTAATTCACACTGGAAAGTTCCGATCTTTAGCCTTTTACCCTCTAAATCAGATTTTATTCTGATGTTTTGTAGGAATTTTTCTTATTTTGACTTGAATTGGAAGTTGTCCCGTTGAAGCCCCATATGAACAAATTGGGCAAGTTTTTACTGGATTATACTTTTTTTATTTTGTTCTCAGACCATTAGCTCAAATGACATGGGATAATATTTTAGATTATTAAGACTAATCTAATTATAGCTGCCTCCTGGGGAAGAATCTGTCTTGAAAACAGATCACAAGTGTTCGATTCACTTGGTAGCTTTACAAATATATTAGTTGAGTAGCAACTAAGAAATCTTTATCTATCTTTGGCTTACAAGACCAATGCTTTAGGTTTTAAGCTATAGTTGCACAAGATATGAGTACATTTTACTTGTCGTTAATTAGAATATTAGGATTTTTAGCTGCCTTACTAGCTTTATCCTTACAATATAAGCACTTCTTAAGAGTGTTATTAAGACTAGAAGCAGCCACTATGAGACTTTTTATTATGCTCTTTTCCTTAATAAATAACCTAGCATATAGAGGGCAAGCTGCTTTAATTTTAATCACCCTAGGTGCCTGTGAAGCTAGGTTAGGCTTAGCGGTGCTAGTTACTATCATTCGCTCTCAGGGTAATGACTACGTTAGAAGTTTTTCTTCACAAAAATGTTAGGTGTTATCATAGCTTCAGCTACGATTCTTGTTATACCAAATAATGGTATAGTGTGATACATTAAGATGTGAGCTCTAGCTCTAATTAGATTGATTTCTTTTTTACACCTATTCAGTACTAATTGAAGCTATGAGATAACTAACTCATTAGTAAATCAAGATTCCATGTCTTCAGTTTTAGTCTCCCTCACTTTATGAATCTCAATAATAATGCTTCTTGCAAGCCAAAACAGAGTTAAAATAGCAGAAAATAGAGTCTACCAATTTACAAGTATAATTTTAATACTTAATTTCATTCTAGTTGCAGCTTTTTACGTTAGTAATATTATACTTTTCTATTTCTTCTTCGAGGCATCCTTAATTCCAACTTTATTATTAATTTTAGGATGAGGATATCAGCCTGAGCGACTACAGGCGGGCATATATATGATAATCTATACTGTAGCGGCATCTCTTCCTCTTTTACTGACAATCCTGTGAAATATAAGAAGGACAAACTGTTCAAGTATATTAATAACTTCTACTTTACGGCTAAATTCTAGATTTTTAAGTATAACTTGGGGAAGAAATCTCTTAACTTTGCTTATTTTTATAGCTTTCTTAGTTAAGCTGCCTATATTTACAGTTCATTTATGGCTTCCTAAAGCTCATGTAGAAGCCCCAGTTGCGGGATCTATAGTTTTAGCGGCTATTCTTTTAAAATTAGGAGGTTATGGGATTTTACGTATATATCAATACTTTAATTTTATTGGATCTGGCTTTCTAGTATTAATTTTTTCCTTAGCATTATGAGGTGGGGTATTGACTAGAATTATTTGTTTTCGGCAAACAGATTTTAAATCTTTAATTGCTTACTCTTCAGTTGGCCATATATCTTTGATATTAGCAGGCGCTTTCTCTAACAGAACTTGGGGATGATATGGTGCTTTAGTTTTAATAGTATCTCATGGTTTTTGTTCCTCTGCTCTCTTTGCATTAGCCAACTATACTTACGAAAAAACTCACACTCGAAGTTTATTTTTAACTAAGGGTATACTAATGCTTTTACCAACTCTTTCTCTTTGATGGTTCATATTTGCTATTATAAATATGGCTGCCCCTCCTAGAATTAACTTAATAGGAGAAATTATAATATTTCCTGCTGTCATTTTCAGCTCTTCTTACTATATTGCTTCTCTTGCTTTAATAAGATTTCTAGCAGCTCTTTATAGGATGTATCTTTTTACTTGTAGTCAACATGGGGGTAGCCCTAAGTTTGCTAAACCATTTAGAACATTTAAGTCTCCAGGTTATACTTTAATATTAATACATTGGCTTCCTGCGAATCTCTTAATTTTAAAAAGAGATATAATTTTTATATGAATTTAAGTAAGTTAGGTTAGTTTACTAAAAATACCAGCCTGTGGATTTGGAGAAAAGAAATTTATCTTACCTAACCATGTTTTTTAAGCCTAAATCTTCTTCTATTAGATCATTGATACTTTTATTATACAGTTTAACCATTTTTCCAATTACGTTAAATTTCATTGCTAATGATAAGAGAATTCTGTTCGAATGAACTATCTTGCAAATTAGTTCCTGTTCCATAACTCTTATCTTTATTTTAGATTCAATTAGGTTAAGTTTTAGAAACACAGTTTGCCTAATCTCTGGTTGCGTTATGCTTTTTTCTTCAAGGTATATATCACATGATCCTTTTCTTAAGCGATTTACCTGATTAGTTATACTTTTCGTTATGTCAATAAATCTCTTAGTCTTTATCCCAAGACTGCCTGCTCTTCTTTTAGGATGAGATGGGTTAGGTATTGTTTCATTCGCACTAGTTATTTATTATCAAAATACTAAATCTCTAGCTGCTGGAATGCTAACAGTATTAGCAAATCGGATTGGAGATGTCATAATTCTTATTTCCATTGGTTTATTAATTCTCCAAGGCCATTGAAATATTCTTCTTATATGGGATTTTCATATGTCTTTCATGGTGATAATTACTATCACAGTAGCTGCTATAACTAAAAGAGCCCAAATTCCTTTCTCAAGTTGACTTCCTGCTGCTATAGCAGCACCCACTCCAGTTTCAGCCCTAGTTCATTCATCAACTCTAGTGACAGCCGGGGTTTTTTTGGTAATCCGATTTTTTCCTTTTCTATCTACCTCAAAAGCTTTTTTAAGAGCTCTTTTATTTATTTCAGTTCTTACCCTCTTAATAGCAGGCCTTGGAGCTAATTTTGAAAATGATCTAAAAAAGGTTATTGCTTTATCTACGTTAAGGCAACTTGGTGTTATAATAATAAGATTAGGAATAAATATGCCTTATTTAGCATTATTTCATTTATATACTCATGCTCTTTTTAAAGCTTTATTATTTTTATGTGCCGGAACTATTATCCATAACAGATCAAATAGCCAAGACATTCGTTCAATAGGAATAATTTTTTCCCAAGCACCATTAACTATTGCATGTATAAATATTGCCAACCTTTCTTTATGTGGAGCTCCATTCTTAAGAGGATTTTACTCAAAAGATTTAATTTTAGAAGTAGCTCTCTTTGATCCTACAAATTTATTAATAGTCTTCCTGATTTTCTTAGCAACAGGAATAACAGCCGCTTACTCCCTACGACTTTCTTTCTGTTCTTTATGGGGCACCTTAAAAGCCAATCCTTACCATGCTAAACAGGAGAAAGATGGCTATATCAATTGAGCTACAACTATTCTTACACTAGCAGCCATTGTAGCTGGATTTTTTCTACAAGTTATTTTCTCTAGCTTTAATCCCATACCCTTTGTTCTTCCTCTTAGTTATAAAATAGTAACTATTTCAGTAATTATTCTAGGATTATTTTTAGCAAGGGTTTTATGGGAAACCCCCGAAGGAAATAAAGAAATAAATAAATATAAATTCTTTTTCACAACGATATGATTTTTAGCCCCTATTTCCGCCCAACCACTTACAAAAATGTCAATGATCTTTGGGACAAAACTTATAAAATCGATTGATCAAGGTTGATTAGAAGTTTTAGGAGGACAAGGAGTAGCGATAACAATATCTGCAATAACAAATAGAAATCAAAGCTTGCAGATTAAGTCCTTTAATTTCTTTATCTTATTAATAATTGGAGGAGTAGCTTTGCTAACATTAAGACTTATAACAATCACGACATAAAGCAGAAATAGTAACTTATTTTTGTAGTTGACAAGCGGGAAGCTCGAATAGCTTATATTCATAGAGCATGGCACTGAAGATGCCAAGGAGGCGAGTAATTATACGCCTTTGAGCAGACAGCGCTTTTTCAATAGCGCTGGCAAGTTTTGTGCCGAGCGAGCATAAAAAACTTAAAAATCTCTCTTCTGAGGGCAAAAATATTACCTTTATTCGTAATTGTCTATGCGAGTCGAGGCAATGATAGATAGAAAAAACAGAAGACTAAATATATATATGTATACACATATCTATGTTATTATGAATCTGTACGATAATCTTCGCTACTCGTTTGCCTAGAAATCTTATAATATTTTGTTTTTTTTACTATTTTTGGTCCTTAGAATAGAAAATCTCGTCAGGATGATACCCCCCCCCAAAAAAAGGTGAAAATCTTATTAATTATTTGATCTAGACTTTGATTTACAGATTAAAAAATTTTCTTAGATAATAAAAATAAAAATTAAAATACTAACTTATTTTTAACAGTAAGTGCTATATTTTGATCAATTTTTCCTTAAAAAAACATAAAATTTTTAGTCTTCTGTTTTTTCTATCTATCATTGCCTCGACTCGCATAGACAATTACGAATAAAGGTAATATTTTTGCCCTCAGAAGAGAGATTTTTAAGTTTTTTATGCTCGCTCGGCACAAAACTTGCCAGCGCTATTGAAAAAGCGCTGGCAATCTC